TTGTAACAAGTAGTTTTGTTGGTTGGTTAATTGGTCACATTTTATTCATGAAATGGGTTGGATTGGTATTATTCTGGATACGGCAAAATCATTCGATTCGATCTAATAAGTACCTTGTGTCAGAATTGAGAAATTCTATGGCTCGAATCTTTAGTATTCTCTTATTTATCACCTGTGTCTACTATTTAGGCAGAATGCCGTCGCCTATTGTCACTAAGAAACTGAAAGAAACCTCAGAAACGGAAGAAAGGGGAGAAAGAAAGGAAGAAAGCGATGTAGAAACAACTTACGAAACGAAGAAGACTAAACAGGAACAAGAGGGATCCACCGAACAAGACAAAGATAACCCAGTTTACGAAGATTCTTATCTTGATACCCATCAAGATAATTGGGTATTGGGAAAACTTAAAGAAGAGAAAAATGAAAAAACTTATTTCTGGTTTGAAAAACCTATTGTCACTTTTCTTTTCGATTATAAACGCTAGAACTGAAAAAATAAAAAAATTAAGAAAAAGATTAATACATAAGATAAATATAAGAATAGATAAGACGATATCCGCCCACCTCCCATGTATTTGATCCCCTCTCCTATAAAGAAACTAGCAATACCAACTCCGTTCGTAATTCCATCAATTATATGTCTATCAAAAAACTGAATTAGTTCGGATAATCCTCTTATACCCACAGTAAAAATCTTAGTATAAAAAATATCTATGTAACCACGATTATATGACCAATTGTATATAAGATTTTTGACTTGGTCCAAGAGAATTCTCTTGGGGCTCTTCTTCACAAATGAATTGACTAAGCCCAAATTCTGTAGAGATGAATAAACAGATCCATATAAAATGGATGCTACAAATAATCCAAAAAGAGCTATACCTACCGAAAAAACTGCATTTTTCAAAAACTCATACCAATCCGAGGAATCCTTCGAATTTGGATGGAAAAAACCTGCGGACGGAGTTAACCATTTCGACAATAGATCAAAATCTATTACTCCTCGGTCAAAATGAATTCCGATTGCTCCAATGAATAAAGTAAATAGTACCAATACAAGCAGGGGAAATAACATAGTATTGTCCGATTCGTGAGGATAGGTGTAAGTGTATTTATTTCTAAAGGAAGTACTAAAGTATCGTACTCTATTTCTTACATTATCATCAATTCGATATATATCTTTTGAAAAAAAAGAAACCTTATTATTCATTGTTGATAAAAGTAAATTTCTATTGACTGCTTTTGGTACTTCTTTTCCCCATAAAGATATTGAATAGAAAGAACTATTTTTAGTGCTACTGTAATTTTGAAAATGAATCCGCAAACGTCCATCAAAAGTAAGTAAATACATCCGAAACATATAAAATGCGGTTAATCCCGCTGTGAAGGAAGCTATTATTGCGAAAATTGGTGAATACAACCAACTATCATTAAGAATTTCGTCTTTGGACCAAAAACAAGCAAGAGGTGGAATACCACAAAGAGAGAGCGTACCTAATAAAAAAGTAATTCTTGTAATTGGAACATATTTTGTTAAACCCCCCATAAGAACCATATTTTGACTTTTATCTGGTGAATATCCAACAATGGGTTCCATTGAATGAATAATGGATCCGGATCCCAAAAACAATAAAGCTTTCGAATAGGCATGGGTGATCAAATGGAATAAAGCGGCTCGATAAGAACCTATACCCAGAGCTAACATAATATAACCCAATTGAGACATTGTAGAATAAGCTAAACTTCTTTTAATGTCTCTTTGAGCAAGAGCCAAAGTGGCTCCAAATATTACTGTTATTACGCCTATTAAAGAAATGAGATTCATTATGTAAGGGATAACTGTGAAAAGAGGAAGAAGCCGAGCTACAAGAAAAATTCCCGCTGCTACCATAGTAGCAGCATGTATAAGAGCCGAAATGGGAGTAGGTCCTTCCATAGCATCAGGTAACCATATGTGAAGAGGGAATTGTGCGGATTTAGCAACTGCACCGGCAAATAAAAAACAAGCACACAGAGTAGCAAATAAAGAATCCACTCCATTATTACGAACTAAGTTATTAACAATTCCGAACAAATCCCGAAATTCTAAACTACCAGTTATCCAATAAAGTCCTAAAATTCCTAATAATAAACCAAAATCCCCTATACGATTGGTTACAAAAGCTTTTTGACAGGCACTTGCCGCAATTGGACGTATGAACCAAAAACCTATTAATAAATACGAAGACATTCCTACAAGTTCCCAAAAAATATAAATTTGTATCAAATTGGAACTAGTAACTAATCCCAACATAGAAGTATTGAAAAAACTCATATAAGCAAAAAATCTCAAATATCCTTGATCGTGAGACATATAATTGTCACTATAAATAAGAACAAGGATTCCAACAGTAGTAATTAATATTGACATAATAGAAGTAAGTGGATCGATCAAGTGTCCGAACTCTAAAGAAAAATCATTATTGACAGTCCAAGACCATAGATATTGATAGATAAAATTTCCATTTATTTGCTGAATAGACAAATTGGCCGAAAACACCATAGCTATACTTAGCATCAAAACACTTGGAAAAGCCCACATACGACGAATATTTTTTGTTGCTGTCGGAATAAGCAGAAGTCCAAATCCTATTAACATAGAAACTGGAAATGGAAGAAAAGGTATTATCCATGCATATTTATATGTATATTCCATAAAAAACAAATTTTAATTTTTTTTTCTTATAATTGTTTCCGATTCACCAATTCTTATCGCTTTCGAAAGGAACAATAAAAAAATCAACAAAAAAAGATATTTATTAAAATGGGTAATATGAGATTTTGAATCATTCTACAACAACTATACTACCATTCTATTCTGGCAATATGGAACCATATCATATACTATAGTAAGTAAAAACAATTATACCAAAACAGTATAATATAATATGGATCATAGTATGCATTAATAAATCAACTAAAAAAAAAAAGACCTAATTATTCTAGTGAATTTTTTTGTAGTAATTATCTAACTCATTGTGGAACTGATTGATTGGATTCCAATCCAATAAGAAAGTATCAGAAATCTTATAATACTCTCTACTTCGTGTAGAACTGAATTCAAAAATAACTAATGAGTTCCCCTTCTTAGGTAATGGAATGTCTTGTTTAACATATTAACTACTAGTTGTAGTTAAAGTTTGAACTTAAATTATAGACACGGCACTATGAGCTTATTCAATTAGAACTAATAGTCATAAAATTTCCTTTTCCAATTTTCCCTTCTTTTCCTCTATTTTTTCCTTAGTGTGTTATACGTGACATGCACGTATATATTCATATATAAATAATACATTTGTATTGTATGTTAAGAAAAAATGATTATCGACGGAATTAAGTATAGAAAATGACTAAAAAGAACAATCCATTTTGAGCAATACATGTCTTTCACATACAACAATAAAAATGAGTAACTTTTTTTTGAATGGCAGTTCCAAAAAAACGTACTTCTATATCAAAAAAACGTATTCGTAGAAATATTTGGAAGAAAAAGGGATATTTAGCTGCCATAAAAGCTTTTTCTTTAGCAAAGTCAGTTTCTACCGGAGATTCAAAAAGTTTTTTTGTGCGACAAACAAGTAAGAAAATCTTGGAATAATCTGAATTTCCATGGCTCAAAGAACTTCCAATTTTGAAATATGAATAATTCCCATTAACTAATGTATTGAACTCCTCAAGATTAGTTAGAACTAGCTGCTATAATATGTAGAATACGAATTTATCTGTCTGCTGGTTCTAAGCATTATTATTATTATTTTCATTTCCTTTTCCCAATAGAAAAAAGAAAGATTTTTCTATTGGGAAAAGAAAATGCAATTGTGATGGATATAACTTTTGTTTTAGTATATGCCTAACTCAAGACCTAATTGGTTTGATATTATCATAAATTAGAAATTATGTACACAACAAAGAACAAAGAGTATTATTAATAGTTAATTAGTACTTAATGATACTAAGAAAGTATCGAAATTGTTAGAAAAATTCCTTTAATTTAGTAATTAAAATGTGATACATATGAAATCTTATTTATTTAATTTTGTTAACTGAGAAAATAAATCTCTTTGACGATTTGTTTTTCATTTATCTGATTTCACGAATTCAAAATAAATAAAGAAAAAATAGAAGAAGGGAGCAATTCTTATCTTAGTCTCTATCTCGATGGAAAACAAAACTTTTAAGTTCCAATTGTTCCGGGAGAACTTAGTATATATAGTGCATAATAGTGCATAAAAGTTGACTGTTAAAACTGAACCTACAATGACATTAACCAAGAATTATTGAAAATGAATTGAGTTTAAAGGAGCTCTTATTCATCCGTTCTAATCTTTACCAAACTATATTGAATCCTTGAATCTAGATCTAGACGATTCAACATGAATTGACTATTATTATTTCAAGCAAGCCGCTATGGTGAAATTGGTAGACACGCTGCTCTTAGGAAGCAGTGCTAGAGCATCTCGGTTCGAGTCCGAGTGGCGGCATACTCTAAAAGAGATAGAATGAATCCTATAATGTATTTAATTCCCGATTTCAATTCTGTAATGGGACCTTTTTTATGTATGATATTTGCGACTTTAGAACATATATTAACTCATCTTTCTTTTTCGATCATTTCAATTGTGATTACGATTCATTTGATGACCCTATTAGTCCACGAAATCATAGGGTTACGTGATTCGTCGGAAAAGGGAATGATCGCTACTTTTTTATCTATAACAGGATTATTAGTTACTCGTTGGATTTCTTCGAGACATTTTCCATTAAGTAATTTATACGAGTCATTAATCTTCCTTTCATGGAGTTTTTCCATTATTCATATGATTTCCAAGATATGGAATCATAAAAATGATTTAAGCGCAATAACCGCGCCAAGTGCCATTTTTACCCAAGGTTTCGCCACATCGGGTCTTTCAAGTGAAATGCATCAATCGGCAATATTAGTACCTGCCCTACAATCTCAGTGGTTAATGATGCACGTAAGTATGATGTTATTGAGCTATGCAGCTCTTTTATGCGGGTCGTTATTTTCAGTCGCTTTTTTAGTCATTACATTTCGAAAAAACATCGATATTTTTTGTAAAAGCAAAAATTTGGTAATGGTAATTAAGTCATTTTTCTTTGGCAAGATCGGATACTTGAACAAAAAAAGAAGTGTTTTTAAACACACTTCTTTTCTTTCATTTCGAAATTATTACAAATATCAATTAACTCAGCGTTTGGATTATTGGAGTTATCGTGTCATTAGTTTAGGGTTTACCTTTTTAACCATAGGTATTCTTTCTGGAGCAGTATGGGCTAATGAGGCATGGGGATCTTATTGGAATTGGGACCCCAAGGAAACTTGGGCATTTATTACTTGGACCATATTCGCGATTTATTCACATACTAGAACAAATCAAAGTTTGCAAGGTACGAATTCGGCACTTGTAGCTTCTATAGGATTTCTTATAATTTGGATATGCTATTTTGGGATCAATCTATTAGGAATAGGTCTACATAGTTATGGTTCATTCACATTAATATCTAATTGAATAAATTCCATGAGGAATACATAAGAACATCGTCCCATATATAACGAAATTTTGTGCGAGTTTTTGAGAACCATTTGACTCAAGAAATCATTCAAATGGTTCTCAAAAACTTGGTATACATCTTATTACAATTCTAATTCACTTTATTTTTTTGCGTTGTACAGCGAATAATTTCCAAAATCTGAAAATAAAATTCAAAATTCTAAGACTTTGCTTTCTGTCTCATTAGTGAAAACAAAACTATCTAGAAAAATAATTAGATAGGATAGCTTGCACTTTGTCAACTGATAGCGAGAGAACGAAATCCGGATAAATACCAATTCCTATTACTGGTAAAAAGATACAGATTGAAACAAATAGTTCTCGTGGCCCAGAATCCACAAAATTCGAGTTTGGAGCATTGAATAATTTGTATCCATAGAACATCTGACGTAACATAGATAATAAATAAATAGGAGTTAATATCATCCCAATTGCCATTACAAAGGTAATTAGCATTTTTGGCATTAAAAGATATTTTGGGCTGGTAATTATTCCAAAAAATACTACTGATTCCGCAACAAAACCACTCATTCCTGGCAATGCAAGAGAAGCCATCGAGAAACTACTAAACATGGTAAATATTTTTGGCATTGGGACGGATACCCCCCCCATTTCGTCTAGATAAACAAGACGTATTCTATCACAACTCGTTCCCACCAAGAAAAAAAGTGCAGCACCAATAAATCCATGAGAGAGTATTTGTAAAATGGCTCCGTTGAGTCCCATGTCGGTTATAGAACCAATTCCTATAATTGTGAAACCCATGTGAGATACGGAAGAATAGGCTATTCTCTTTTTTAAATTGCGTTGACCGAACGAGGTTGAAGCTGCATAAATTATTTGCATTGTCCCTACTATCACCAACCAGGGACAAAATATGGAATGGGCGTGCGGTAATAATTCCATATTGATCCGAATCAATCCATATGCTCCCATTTTTAATAAGATTCCAGCTAGAAGCATACATGTACTGTAATGTGCTTCTCCGTGGGTATCTGGTAGCCATGTATGTAGGGGTATAATCGGTGATTTGACGGCATAAGCAATAAGAAAGCCCAAATATAATATTATTTCTAATGTCACAGGATATGATTGATTAGCTAATCTTTCAAAATCTAATGTCGGTTCATTGGAACCATATAAACCCATACCTAGAACTCCTATTAAGAGAAAAACGGAACCCCCCGCAGTGTACAAAATAAACTTTGTAGCCGAGTACAAACGTTTCTTTCCTCCCCACATGGATAAAAGTAAGTAAACAGGAATTAATTCTAACTCCCACATGATAAAAAAAAGTAAAAGGTCTCTAGAAGAAAATAATCCTATTTGACCACTGTACATTGCTAACATCAGGAAATAGAACAATCGCGAATTTCTAGTAACCGGCCAAGCTGCTAAAGTAGCCAAAGTAGTGATAAATCCGGTCAGTAAAATGGGTCCTATGGAAAGTCCATCGATTCCCAGTCTCCAGTGAAAATCAAAAATATTTATCCATTTATAATCCTCCTCTAATTGAATTAACGAATCATCCAATTGGAAATGATAACAGAATACATAGGTTGTTAGAAGGAGTTCTAACGTGCAAATAAATATAGTATACCACCTAAAGACTTTATTCCCCCTATGAGGGAGAAAGAAAATTGAAGAACCCGCGAATATCGGCAAAACTACAAGTATTGTTAACCAAGGGAAATAACTCGTGATAAAGACAAGATACGTTTTGGCCAAAAAACCCGTGCTCGGAATAATATATTTTATCGAGTACGGGCTTTTGTCGGTAAAAAGGAATCAAATGATTCAAGTGGAGTTTTTTATAACGTATCAATAAGATAGACCCATGCTGCGAGTTGTTTCATGCCATAAATAAACACGGACACTCAAAAAATCTGTTGGACAGGCGGATTCACATCTCTTACAACCTACACAGTCCTCGGTTCTTGGCGCGGAAGCAATTTGCTTAGCTTTACATCCGTCCCAAGGTATCATTTCCAATACATCTGTGGGGCAGGCTCGTACACATTGAGTACACCCTATACATGTATCATAAATTTTTACTGAATGCGACATTGGATCTATAAATTTCAGTTTTGAACATAAAAAATTTCGATCTGGTAAAGTAAAATCAGTAGTAAATGAATTATATAATTGATATTGTAGACACCAGACGAATCGGTGGTTTATCAAAAAAATCTTAAGAATTAATATTTTTCTAAATCTGTTCATGAGAAAAGACCAAGAGACTTTGATTTACGTTTCAACAACCATGATCATACAAGTCACACGTGAGACTTCACATTGGCCAACGGATCGTCAATATTTCAATATCAATAGTAATATATTTCCGCATTACTATACATATTAGACATATTACTATAAATAAAAATAAAAAATGAAATAATTTAAATAAAATTTTTTATATTTTTATATATTTTTATATTTATATATTATATAATTTCTATATATTATGTCTTTATTTATATGATAGTTATGGCTAATTATTCAACAAATTAGATTGATTGATACGAGTTGATTTTTTGTTACGATAGATCGATGAAACAATAGCTAGCCCAATAGCTGCTTCCGCCGCCGCAATGGCTATAACAAAGATTGAGAAAATGTCTCCTTTTAATTGGCGACTATCAAATATATCAGAAAATGTTACGAGATTAATATTAACCGAATTTAGTATAAGCTCAAGACACATAAGTGCTCGAACCATATTTCGACTTGTGATCAATCCATAGATACCGATCGAAAATAAATAGACACTCAAAAAAAGTACATGTTCGAACATCATTGACTAACTCCTCATGAACCTCGATTCATTTCAATATGAACAACAATTCAACCGATTTGATTGACTAGAATCGAGCAATTACGGAAAAAAAGAAGTACTTACAGTAGATTAAACTAAAAACTTTCCCTTTTTCATTTGATTTTAAATTTCTAATAATTTTATTAATTCTAAGTATTTATTATTGACGAGCCATAGTAATTGCGCCTATCAAAGAAACTAAAAGAATTATGGAAATGAGTTCAAACGGAAGATAAAAATCTGTTGATAAATGAATTCCAATTTGTTGAACGTTACTTAGAAGGTCCTGCTCTATAATCTGGTTTGATCTTGTAGTCCAAATAATTCCGTACCACGACGTATCTGGGATAGTAGTAATTAGTGAAAAAAGAATACTTGTACAAACCAGTGAAGTGACCCCATCTCCAACAGTCCAAAGATAGGAATCATTGGAATATTCTGAACCATTCATGAACATAACAGCAAATATGATTAAGACATTTATGGCTCCCACATAAATAAGGAGCTGTGCGGCAGCTACAAAATAGGAGTTTGATGGAATATAGAATAAGGATATACAAACAAGAACCAATCCCAATGAAAAGGCAGAATAAATTGGATTGGTAAATAATACTACTCCTAGACCTCCTAATATAAGAAATGATCCCAGAAACACTACAAGTATATCGTGTATTGGTCCAGGTAAATCCATTATGTATAACAGATAAATAAGTCGAAATATTTCATGACCTTACTAAATAGTCCAGGAAAGAGAAGGGTGTTACCCTTATTTTTTTCTTGTATATGATGGGTTCCAAATTGAATTAAAGCTTAATATGGATTAACGTAGATCTAGATAAAGTTATTGGCCAATCCTACTCTTTTTTATCTGAAAGAAAAAAGAAAAGAATAGTTGGAATTTTATATTTAGAAATCATCGCGAAAACATATTCTCGGTTTCAATCAAAGAGTAATTTTCAACAATCAATAGTTATTAGTTATTATTTGTTTTGTAGTTTCCGACCAACCAAAATAAAAGAGACTTGGCCCCTTTATCTCAAATATTTCAAAATAAAATCTTAGTAATCGGTAATCGTTCTTGAATCAAGGGGTTTATCTTTGTCCATTTTGATTTGAGTCGAATTCATAACTGTTTGAATTGTGTAATCTCCAATTACTGACATTGGTAACCGACCCAAAGCAATTTGATTATAATTCAATTCGTGACGATCATAAGTGGAAAGTTCATATTCTTCAGTCATCGATAAACAGTTTGTTGGACAATACTCGACACAGTTACCACAAAATATACAGACCCCAAAATCAATACTATAATTAAGCAATTGTTTCTTTTTAATATCTTTTTCAAATCTCCAATCAACAACGGGTAGATCTATGGGACATACACGAACACATACTTCACAAGCAATACATTTATCAAATTCAAAGTGGATTCGACCACGGAAACGCTCTGATGTGATCGATTTTTCATAAGGATATTGAATAGTTACAGGTAAACGATTTGTATGGGATAGGGTAATTATGAAACTTTGACCAATGTACCTTGCAGCTCGTATTGTTTGTTGGCCATAATTTATGAACCCGGTCACCATAGGGAACATATTGTGGATCTCCGTGAATAAATTGATGTTTCTTTCTCTTGTTTGAGATCGTTTATGAATCTAGAATATCGTTATCCTATTCTGTTATTTATAGTGAAACAAGTTGGGAAGAAGTTGTCAATAATAGATTACCCAAGGAAATAGGTAAAAGAAATTTCCATCCAAGATTTAATAGCTGGTCCATTCTCATCCTAGGTAAAGTCCATCTTGCTGTGATAGGAATGAACAGAAACAAAAAAGCTTTAGCTAATGTAATAAATATACCAATTGTCATTCCAAAGATTCCAGCCATTTTATTTATTCCGAAAAGTTCGGGAATGGATATGTACGGAATAGAGAAATTCCACCCGCCTAAGTAAAGAACTGTTATAAATAATGAAGAAACTAATAAATTTAGGTAAGAAGCAAGGTAAAATAGAGCGTATTTGATACCTGAATATTCTGTTTGATAACCTGCTACTAATTCCTCCTCTGCTTCTGGTAAATCAAAGGGTAATCTTTCACATTCTGCTAGAGAAGAAATTAGAAAAACAATAAACCCTATAGGTTGACGCCAAAGATTCCACCCCCAAAAACCATATTTTGACTGTGCCTCAACTATATCAACTGTACTTGAACTATTAGATAATCATAGTCGATAATAACATCACTGTTCGCATCGCTATTTCAAAACCGTACACGAGACCTCAGCTTCATACGGCTCCTATATGGTCACAAATAAATGTAAGGACTTGTTCGGTATTATCACTATCTTTAGATAGTAAATAGAATAAATGTACATCGGGAGTCCAAAATTAGACCAATGAAATTCCGTCCGCTAGAATAAAAAAGAGTGCTTCCGAATTGATCTTATACTTTAGAATTTCAATTTCTCTTTCTTCGGTAATAACTTAATCCTTCAATAAAATACTCGTTATATCAATAAATATGTTCTATCAATAACTATAAAGAAAAACTATAAAGTATAAAGAAAGAATTAGAAAGAATTGGGCATTAATTCCAAATTCATGATAAGAATTCTATATGTATAGATATGGGTGGGGGAAAGAAATAATAAATAAGGATCTTTATTTATTATTTTTCATTTTTCTCATTCTATTTTTGCATTTCATTTCTTTTGTTCCCGTTCTTCTTTCTCAGAGGAGGGAGTACTCTGAAAAAACAATTACAATAAAGGATTAATTCGTTTTTGATAGTCATTTCTTTAATCAGTGAATAGGAGCATACTCTAGATCGGAATCGTTGGGAAGTACTGCTTGGTCATTTCTACCAACTTAAAGTCCTCATTATGATTCGTTTTATCCACAGTTTTCCGCAAAAATACCCTTTTTTGATGCCTTACATTATCTCCATTACTAATCTTTTGTGTACCTTGGTGTTCCTAACTGTCCACTGATTTTTGATTGATCCCCGGTATGGTAATACATACAAGATAGTAGTGGAAACCCCATACAGTTGATCTTTTGTACCCGCTTCAAGATATGATAATGAGTCAAAGAATCTTAATCTTGGGGTAAACAGTTTACACTGCTTATGTTTATATTCTTGTACATAGGGAACGAGATTTTCTCTTCTTACTGCAAATTTCTAAGCAGTTTGATTTTACTCATATAACTATCTAGCTTAACTCATCAACCCTAATGATGAATAAAAAATGAAAATATCCATTCAATATATTCAACCTCTTTACTTTATTTCTAGAGAGGAGGGAAAATAATCATGTTCCAACGAATCACACGTAGAGATATTGATAACACACAGAGAGTTAATGGTATTTCATAACTAATAGATTGAGCAGCAGCCCGTAGACCACCTGAAAAGGAATATTTATTATTCGATCCATATCCTGACATAAGAAGTCCAATAGGAGCAATACTTGAAATGGAGATCCATAAAAAAACACCTATACTGAGATCGGCCAAAACAAGGTGATATCCAAAGGGAATTACTAAATAACTTAGTAGGACTGATATGACCGCTATAGACGGTCCCACGCTGAACAAACGAATATCTCCTCTGGATGGGAGGAGGTCCTCTTTAAAAAGTAATTTGGTCCCGTCCGCTAGAGCTTGAAGAATTCCCAACGGGCCGGCATATTCAGGCCCAATACGTTGTTGTATTGCTGCGGATATTTCTCTTTCTAACCACACAATTACTAGTACCCCTATTGTGATTCCAAATATAAGGGTGAAAATAAGAACAAAGATCCATATGAGTCCATAGACTTCTTTTAAGGATTCCGATCTAGAAAAAGAATTGATAGCTTGTACTTCTACTTCTGTCGTATCAATTATCATTTCAACGATCAACTTCTCCCATAATGATATCTATACTACCTAGTATCGTCATGATATCAGCCAATTTCATTCTTTTAACTAGTTGAGGGAGAATTTGCAAATTGATGAAACCGGGTGGACGAATTTTCCATCTCCAGGGGAAAACACTACTATCTCCTATCAAATAAATTCCTAATTCCCCTTTTGGGGCTTCTACTCTCACATAAAGTTCTTGTTTCGACAATTCAAAATTGGGTGAAAGTTTTTTAGTAAGAAATCTATATTCAAAATTATTCCATTCGGAATTTTTTGCTCTATCAAAGCGTCGAACTTCTAAATTCTCATAGGGCCCTCCAGGAATTCCTTCTAGAGCCTGTTGAATAATTTTTATAGATTCCTTCATTTCACCGATTCGTACTAAATAACGAGCTAGTGAATCTCCTTCTTTTTGCCATTGGACTTCCCAATCGAATTTATTATAACACTCATAATGATCAACTTTACGAAGATCCCATTGGATTCCAGAAGCTCGTAGCATCGGTCCTGATAAACCCCAATTTATTGCTTCCTCTCCACCAATAATGCCCACTCCTTCAACTCGTTCCAAAAAAATAGGATTCCGCGTAATAAGTTTTTGATATTCAACAATTCCTGTTAAAGAATAATCGCAGAAATCCAAACATTTCTCTATCCAGCCATAAGGTAGATCGGCAGCAACTCCCCCAATACGGAAATAATTATGCATCATTCGCATACCTGTAGCGGCTTCGAATAGATCGTATAACAATTCCCTTTCTCTGAAAATATAGAAAAAGGGAGTCTGTGCACCGATATCCGCCATAAAAGGTCCAAGCCATAACAAATGAGAAGCTATACGACTCAGTTCTAGCATAATTACTCTAATGTAACTGGCTCTTTTAGGTACTTGAACACTTTCCAATCGTTCTGGTGCATTTACTGTTATTGCTTCTGTGAACATAGTGGCTAAATAATCCCACCGTGTTACATAAGGCAAATATTGTATAATTGTTCGGTTTTCCGCTATTTTTTCCATCCCCCTGTGTAAATAACCCAATACGGGTTCACAGTCAATAACATCTTCACCATCGAGAGTAACAATCAGTCTAAGAACACCATGCATTGATGGGTGGTGAGGACCCATATTAACTATCATGAGATCTTTTCTTGTAGCCGGTACAATCATATCTTTTCTTCCTTAATTGATTATTCCATGAATTTATCAAAATGAGGTTCATCAAAATGAAAAATCTAATAACTACTATTAACTAATAACTAAAAGAACAAAATTCAAACCAATCTTAAAATTAACGAGTTTTTGACTCCCGAATACCCAACTGACCAATCAATTTCTTATAACGTACTCTATTTTTCTTTGACAAATAATCTAGCAGCCGTTGACGTTTTCCCAGAATTTTTCGTAGACCCCTTTGCGATAAAAAATCTCTTTTATGTAATTCTAAATGTGAAGTAAGTCTCCGTATCTTATCGGTGAAACTGAATACTTGAAATTCAACAGATCCACAATTTTTTTCTTTTTCTTGCCGAATAGTTGAGGTGAATGAATTTTTTACCATAAAAACGAATTTTTCTATTTTTTTTCGTGGATTTGACCGATCAGGAAAAATAATAATTATTATTATATCAGTTATTTCCAGTTATTTGAATCTAGTACACAAAAATTTTTGATTTCTTCATATACAATATTTTTTTTTATTTTATCCAAATCAAATTGCAAATTTGATTTGGAATTTGATTTGGATAGAAAGGGATGATACATTTATGCATTTAGGAAAGAGAATAATTTTTTTTACCTAAAAAGAGGATTCCGTCGATTTCTTACTAGATCCAACGGATACGTAATTAAATCGGTATCATGTACCAGAATGTAACATAGCGTATGCATATATTTTCGGCTTTTATTTACCAAATATCTTCTGCGATAGATATATAGGAAATATACTATTAAGTAATTCTGAACCGTGGATACATATGTATTCTTGACATACTGAAACGACTGCCGTTATTGGTATCAAACCAATAACGATTCATACAAGCTAAATCTTCTAATCGATAATTGGGCCAAAGAAACAATTTGAATTTCATGAATTTTTTTGCATCTGTATTAAGATGCTTTTCCTCGTTCAAAAATTGTTCACAGTTTTTTATGTTGTTTTGATTGCAAAATATTGAATTTCTATCATCCACAACATTCCAATTCCGGGAATTGAAACAAATTAGAATTCTCAATTCTCTACGACGTCTGGGGGATAGAATATTTTCAGGAACAAGGAAATCATAATGATTTTTGTTTCTATTCATAAGCGTATTGCTGTGTCGTGCAACGGATCCATCAAAATTCTTTTTATCAACATATCCATTTTTTATTATGCATTTTTCATTAGTTTGGTGCTTATTCTTATCAACCAATGAAATACCTACAGTTTGATATATAATATATTTTCTATCTCTTTTCATAGATAGACGAATTGGTTCGGTAATAAATATTCCTCTTTTTATCAATTCTGTAACAGTTAGGTCTTTTTGAATCAACATTACATCCAGATGCATCTCTCCTCTTTGAATTGAGGATATAGCAATTTCCTTTGGATCCATCAGTCTAAGTAGAAGACAATATACCTCGATATTATTGATCATTCTTTGACTCAAAGGGTCATTCCATCTTAATTGAAAAAGAAAATATTTTTTCAGGAAAAAATTAAGTTCTGCTTCTTTTTTGCTCTTGGATTGTTTTTTCTTTCTACCCTTTTTAATGTCTGCTTCCGTGTAATCTTCTTTCACATCTTTCTTTTTGTTTTGTTTTTGTAGATCTGATACAAGATCTCCTTGACCTTGTTGTTCGTTTTTTTTTTGGCTGGAATTTTCTAATTCACGATATGCTTTTTTATTAGTTAATATAGGAAGATTTTTTTTTTTATTTACGTCGATCTTTTCACTTTGACTAATATTTTCACAGAAATTCAAAATTAGTAATTTGATTGGTATGATCCACGGTTTAATCTTATATGCATCAAAAAGTAGCACAAATTCTGGGAAAAACCAAGGTTCTATATTTGATATGGTACGATATAACTTTTCTTGATTCATTCCCATCCAATCAAAAAAGAATTTTTTTTGATTGGATGGGTTGATTTTGTGATGAATCGTAAAGGAAAAAAGATCTTTTTTTTCAAATTTTTGATAATTTTTAGTTTTAGCATTTTTATGAATCTTGATGTCGATATGCGTATTGGTCCAGGTCTCAATATCGATATGATTTCTAATACAGAAATGGAGAATTCTCCAATCAAAAATTTTTCTATCCATATTTTTGTCTGTATCAATAATAGATCCTTTTTCTAAATAATCACTAATAGCCATACTTATCAATCCATAAAATGATTCGGGTTTCGGTGTATTGAAATTATATGTAATTTTTTTGTCCTCTACTTGTAATGCTGATCCATAAATATAAGAGTCCTTACTATCCCCATAATTTATATATTTATATGATAAAAGATCATATCCGTAATGCTTTTTCAATTTGGCTTTTTGACTCATCAACGAATCCACTGCATAGTAATTTTCTTTCATGTAATGAATTAATTGGTCTTTTTCTTTTTTATATGAATCCAATTTCATTGAGTTTTTCTTTTGAATCATACGACATTGATTGACTCTATTTCGCCACTTTTTCGCCACTAAGTGAGACCACTTAGTCTGAGAGAAATTGTATTGATAATGACCCCTTAACCAAATTTTCCATTTATTCATTCCATACTTATCAATTTTCTTATGTCTTGATTTGGAATAAAATATTCCTCGTGTCGTACAATAATTCTTGATTATATCCTTAAGAAAAGAATAGGTGCCGTGATGTTGAAGTACAGATCTCAAATGATACTTGTTAAGTAATTGGTTTTGCGATAATATGTAAAATACATATGCTTGAGACAAGGAAGATAAGTCACAATAAGAATTATTATTAATGTTAGTATTAGAAAACGACTTTTTTATAGTAGAAATAAAGTTCATTGTATTTTGATTTGTGTTCTCAATTCCTTCTTGATTCGTTTCGTTATTGAAAATGGATTTATTGATGATTTTTTTTGTTAATTCAAAGAAAAGTTGTGCATTGATCCTTGGAATCTTAATGATACATAGTAATATATCCGTGTATATTTTTTCAATGAGGGATTTCATAAAATAATACGATTTGCGTATTAATCGGATATTTTTTCTTTTAAATTTTTGCCAAAAATCCTTATGTGATTCCGATTTTTTATTTAGAACTATTTTTTTCTTGTCTTTTGTGATTCCTTCTATTTGAGTACTAATTGTGGTTGTCTTATTAGCAAGATCTTTCATTTTTTTTTCTATGAGTGAATAATTTTCATTTACACAATTCGTGGATCGAATTCGAATAGTTGATTCGCGGATAATCTTATTATTTATATTGGAATCTTTTCCGTTTTCATTCGATTCATATACTTCCACCTTCCTCAATTTCGATAAGAAAAAGGGGTTTCTTTTTTCAAGTTCTTTCATTATTAGGTTTATAACTAGAACTATTTTGGCGACCCACCTTGTTTTTTCTTTTGAAACTTTTAGAAACCGCTTTTTTCTTTCTTTGAAAACCCTTATAAGTTGAAAAATTTTCTTTTTCAGTCTTATCATTTTTTTTTCGAGTTCATTTAAAATGGGTTCAAAGAAAGAAGGTCGTTTTCGGGGAGAACCAAAAGGTAGTTCTGCTTCCCTTCCCCAGACTGTTAAAAAACAAAAATTGTCTTTTTTCTCTTTTTTAGTCATTTGCTGATCTCTATGATGAGATCGTATCTTAGATCTTCGCCAAGGTTTCAGACAGAAAGGAAATAGAATCTTTATTTGAATACCATCTGTTAACCAATTTTTGGGAAATTCTGTTTCTGATAATTGAACACCATTATAGGTACATTTAACATGCATTTCTCTATTCCATTCATTCAAATCCTCGTACCACTCGGGGAATTGCAATAATAACATACGTACAATATTTTTAGCTATTATCAATAAGGGCAATGTAACGTATTTTCTAAGAAAAGATTGGGTTACTAACACGAAACCCCTTATTGCTTGAGTAAATATAAAAGTATCCCAAGCTTCTGATATTGCTATTCGTTCACTTTCCCCTTCTTTCTCTTCATTTGTTTTCTCCTTTTCTTTTGTTTCTTCCTCCTCATCAAAATAATAAATTTGCAATTCTGGGGGTTCCCCTACCCAATTCCTAAAAACTAGATTAATCGTTTCAGAGATATCAAAAAACGAAAAAAAAAATATTTTGTCTATTCGATCCAAAAAAAGTGGAGAATGTACATTTGCTTGAAATATTTTCCAAGTAACTGTTTTACGCCTTTGAGCACGCATGGATCCTTTGATTATACCGCGACGAAAATCTGATTGTTGTGAATAACGTATCAAAGCTACCTCCTCTTCTTCATCACTAGTGTTAGTATTATTAGTAGTATTATTACTAGCCCTGGAATTAGTACTTTGATCGTTATCAGTATAAATTACCACACGTTTGCCTTTTCTTGAACGAATTTCAGGATACTCTGCCGATTCTTCTTCGTCTTCTTCTTCCTCTTCTTCCAAATCGTCTGTCAATCTGTATGACCACCGAGAAACCTTTTTACTTATTTCTTCCATTCCAATGGATTTCTTTCTAATTCTTGTTAGATCGTTTGGATCGGTTGTAATTATATCGAATACAAATTTCAAAGATTTTGCTTGACTTTCTGAATCAATTCCTTGCGCGCATTTAAAAGAAAATTTTTCGATTGAGGTTAACCCAATGGAATTCAATAAAAATTCCCTGCCAAAGTCAAACTTATTCTTTTGATGTTCAAATTCTCGCGAATCTTTATGAAATAGACCATGAATCTTATTTATCCAAAACATTTCTAGGGTATCTTTTGTTTTTATTGAAGTTATTAAATTATTCATGATTGCACGTGAATCAAATTTTTTTATTGTTCCTCGATGAGGTCCGTTCAAAAAAGGATCATACATTTTTGGCAAGTATTCTTGTTCATTTTCATCATCGCATAATCTAGTCCTTTTTTCTAGCATATCTAAAGCAAGAGATCCCTTCTCCTTTTCTAGTTCTAGAATTTGGATTCGACTTATCAATTCATTGTTCAAGTTGTATTTTTTTTGTTTATTGGTATAAACCCAATAATTATACAGGTTCTCGTGAGATAGGTTTTCCATCGTGTACAAAGAAATTTTCCGTTCTATCATTTCTGAAAAAGTCGATAAACTGGGCGGATATGTAAAAGATATTATTTGTTTTCCATCACTTGGGCATATATACAAAAAATATTGTGACATTTCGTTTCGTACAGCATTTTCAAATCGATCGTTTTTTATATATCTCAATGGGCGATTCCATCGTTTATAATCGAAAAGAAAAGTGACAATAGGTTTTTCAAACCAGAAATAAGTTTTTTCATTTTTCTCTTCTTTAAGTTTTCCCAATACCCAATTATCTTGATGGGTATCAAGATAAGAATCTTCGTAAACTGGGTTATCTTTGTCTTGTTCGGTGGATCCCTCTTGTTCCTGTTTAGTCTTCTTCGTTTCGTAAGTTGTTTCTACATCGCTTTCTTCCTTTCTTTCTCCCCTTTCTTCCGTTTCTGAGGTTTCTTTCAGTTTCTTAGTGACAATAGGCGACGGCATTCTGCCTAAATAGTAGACACAGGTGATAAATAAGAGAATACTAAAGATTCGAGCCATAGAATTTCTCAATTCTGACACAAGGTACTTATTAGATCGAATCGAATGATTTTGCCGTATCCAGAATAATACCAATCCAACCCATTTCATGAATAAAATGTGACCAATTAACCAACCAACAAAACTACTTGTTACAAATAACATCTTGTTGTTGCATCGAAACATATAAATGTTGACTAATCTGGCTAACGTTGAACTTGGTAAAATGAAATGGTTGAATAATTGAAAAATTAGATTATTCAGGAATACACATTGAATGCTGAGATTACGCATTGAATTTCTGGTAGTAGATCCATAATAAAAAAAGTTTTTGTGATTGTTCCAGAAGAAATGAAACAAAAGATACGGTAGAACTAGGACAGTTATTGTATGAGGTCTACCCAATGCTAGATGCAGAGGCGCATAATAGATCGATATGAACATCATGAGCTGCCCTGTAATAAAACCAGTTGTTGCTGATACCTCCTTCTCGGTTCCTTCTTCCGTAACCCGAGCTCGGAGAAGGAAGAGATAAGAGGGCCCTATGGAGAATGTGGTCAGAAATCCATAATAGAGTCCGACCACAACGACCGAATTTATTATCTTCATGCATAAGGATAATAGATTACCTAGTGGAAAAGATTTCAAAATCATCACAAACCTCCCTTTTTTCTTTTCTATTTCAATTTCTCGATTATTATATGATGATTTCTTAACTTTCCATATATAGAAAGAGATAGACTATAAATGACATCTCTTATGTCAATGATACCATCTTCTTCAATTGAATGACATCTCTTATGTCAATGACACCAAAGGGATATTAAATGAATGGAATTGGGATATAGATGGAATATAATGAAATAGAGCCACTTTGAGGTTCCCTATGAAATGAGTCATGGAACGGGGCCACTACGAAGAAGTT